TATGCTAGCACTAATCCAAGAAAAAGAAAATTGTAGCATAAAAAAAATAGGAGTTTCGAGTTTTCCCCCCTTTCGTTTTACTTCTATTGTTGTTATTTTTGTGGGGTTTGTTATCAACGCAACGTAAGTGTAAAACGGTCAGATGATGCTTCATCCGATGATTGTCCAAGGAAGACAGTAGATTGTAGAAAGAATGTAAAAGAATAATAAAAAAAAAGATTTCGTGATTCGATTACGAATTCCATTTTCTAGTGAGTATGGATAAAGGATCTTCCTATGTTATACTATTAAATTCGCGACGGCGAAGTTATTTGATAGCCCAGATATTGTTATTCATAATATTGATTCGATTTGATATCATCGAGATGGAATTCATCCCATTGAATTTACAGACGAAATTTTTATTATCTCTATGGGATTAAATCCCGAGTTACTGCGAAGTAAAAACTACTTAGATTATGGAAGTAAATATTCTCGCATTTATTGCTACTGCACTCTTCATTCTAGTTCCTACTGCTTTTTTACTTATCATATATGTAAAAACGGTCAGCCAAAACGACTAATTTGACTGAAACTTGACTTCTTAGGTCTTTATCAACGATAATTCTTGAAGAATAAAGAAATAAACAAAGGATTCCAAATTCCAATTTCGTTTCTTAACTTAAATTAAATACGCAGGCTAGAATCAACAGTATTCTATGAGATTTGATAATATGGTAGAAAGAAATATGGAACTCTTTCTACCATACTACCTATTCTATTATATTAGCGGTTTTGTAGTGTATAAAGTTGTTGGGAACTTCTTCAAATTTCGAAAAGAAGTAGTAAACCCTATCAATTTGTAACACTTGAACCATGATATGAAATGAGTCAATGTCGATAACGCATAAACTCACTTTCTACAACAATAAAACAAGCGGTGAGTACACAATATGTGATTCGCCCGGGGCAAGATTTGATTACGCATAGTATCTTGTTGAACAACCGCTATGTATATGTTCTTTACCCCATAAAGTACGCATCCGCTTAATATTAATAAAATAATAGAACGTCTTTAAAGAGGCAAACAAAACAAATAACACAACATAAGAAGTGGTCTGTTATTCCTCATTGTCACTATCGAAGTCTGATAAGAGCCCTTCGGCAAAATAGAGAATTTAGTAAAATGAAAATTTCTTAGCATCCGTATCCCCTTCCGAATACTCATTGAAATATATGTTTGATTGACATTATTCTAGTTAAAATTGAAAGTTCAAATAAAACGCTTTGTCGAATGATCTATAAAACAATTGAGAAAGTTTGATTCTTTACCGCAATTACATTAATAGTACTTCTAGAGTCCACTCCTCCCCCATACTACGAGTGAAAGGGAAAACGTAAAGACTACCATTAAAGCAGCCCAAGCGAGACTTACTATATCCATGTGAATTATGTCCCCTAGCTCTATTAATATGAAGGAATTTTTCCATTCTTGTTCACTAATAATAGTGAAATCCAGGGTGCATAGTCAAAAGGGGATTCTTACCCCCAATTCTTTATTTAATGAGCCAATCCAATAAATGAAATGCACTTATACGAAATTTTTATACAAATTTGATTATCATTATTACTTCTAGTCGAATCGAATTGGGAAAGATTAAGCACAAGAGCAAAATATGCAATGACCCCCTCGAACAAGGGAATCTTACTAATATAAGATAGTATGTTGGAATAAAAAGACCTATTCTTTTGTTAACCTTCAAAATTCATTTCATAAAAAAAACGGAATCAAAACTAGATCTATATAACCAAGGCGGATCATTATCTATCACACACATGTCTCTCTGTTCTTTATTTCCTTTCCCATTTGATCTATTTCGTCTCTGTGAAAAAATAGTCGACTATATTCTTAACTAGGGACTAGGGATTACTGAGTAGAAGTTTTTTGGCACTTTTATATATAAATTAAACAATATTTGATATATAAAAACTTAATTAAAAAATCAATTTTTGATCGCATATCTGAGTACTCAAAGACATTCGTGAGTTTGTAGACCAAAGTAGTTCCTCCACAATCAATAACAGTTAGACTCCCCTTTGGTTATTCAATCTAATTCAAAGCCCAATCAGTAAACATTCCACATTCCATTAGTAGTGTAAGAGCTATCAAGACTTCTCGACTCCCTTCATAGTACGAAAATCTTTTTTTGAATCCTAGACACAAAAAGTGACAGATCTTTCGAGAACCCCCGTATGCTTCGAAGCATGCGCATATCAAGAGCCCCCTCCTACCCCTCGGCTGGGCTATATTTCGGTGAGTTATATCAAAAAAAAGAAGGAATTTACGGTCTTTTGTTGATCAGGCGACACCCAGATTTGAACCGGGGAAAACAGGATTTGCAGTCCTACGCCTTACCGCTCGGCCATGTCGCCAAAAAAAAATAGATGACAATATTATCCCCTTTGTAGTTTGGGGCGGATTACTGGACTTATTTTTTTTGTACTTGCGTCTTGAATCCCG